ATTCTTTCTATTCCATTAATATTCTTATTAATAATTAATAATCTGTCTCAATTGATTTTGATTTGATGTAAATTTTTCTTTGTGTCATGTCATCATTATTATGTATTATATAAAGGATTACGCATCATAGGCATAGGCATTTCATTTTTTGGAGGAAAATAGAGACCGAAGTATGAACGGAAAGAAACCTAAATATAAGCAAAAACAATTGATACCGAAAGGATTCTATTTCTTATTGGAGAGGATGCAGAAACCTCAACAGAACCCTCATTGGGAGAAAGCTTGTTGGGATAAAGATCATCAATATTTATTGAATAGATATTTATTGAATTTATGGACAAAATGGAATTTGGGATTGTTAACTGAAATCTTTTCCAATCGAGAACACAAGCTCTTCGACTTTCTATTTATCATTTGTTCCAATTCTTCACATCGAATCCATATATTCAATTTAGTGTTACTTTTCATATCACTAATCTTTCCATATCGTTCGAGTAAGAAAAGTGTGGTAGAAACAAACTATTTACATTTGTCAAAAAGAGTTTCTGTTACTCGTATGAACCACAGTAAATGTGAACGGGGAATGCAAGGCGAATCGAATACTTTAAAAAAAAAACATGCTTGTAAGAAAGATAATAAGAGAGATAATAGAATAATCTCGGAAGAGGATAAAGCAGCTATTAATAAAGATAAAAACTTTAATATTTTCAGTTCGGGGAAAGGATATGCTGATTTTCAGATATATTTCACTTTAAATTCGACTGAGAATAAGTATTTGGATTGCGGAAAAAATCTTTCTGAATGGCTTTTTCAGGGAGAATATATTAACCACGAACGTATCAATGAGCTACTAATAAACAATTCGACTATTCGACGGTATTTTCCTTCTGTTCTTACCGGGACGGAGCAAGATAAAATAGAATCAAATTTGTTTTCAAAGTTTTATTTGTCAATCTCTCAAGAATCTTTTGCGAAAGACATAGAATATGTAATAAATAATTTATTTCCGGGGGAAAGAGAAATCTTAATTGAGAATTTTCCAAAATCGATTCGTTATGCTTTTTTGGACATACTACTGATAGAAAAACTAGATATAGATTTTTATAGCACTAAAAGGTCTATCAAAAATATCAAATCATCTGAATTTTTTGGATATTCTATGCGATCAGATGACAATAATAGAATAGTTGATGTGTGGAATATAAGAAAATCCTAAAATATTTGTTTGAATCATTTCGTTCTTCTGGATGCTGGACCTAAAATTACTCGAAGGAATAAATGTGATATAAACATATTGGATTTGATTATATCTGTGAATCGTAGTACATGTTGGAATATTCTTTATCCATTCCGGTCTTCGCGCGAAGACAATGAACAATATATAAATATATTCTACAATTTTTTCCGATCCGAATCATTGGTAACAATAATAGATCGTTTCGTTTTATTAATTACCGAACCCGAACCTAATGAGTTTCGTGATCATAGTTATAAGAAGCTTATTTTTCATGTAAATCATATAATGGAAGAATTTTATAATGAAATATATATATTATTATCATTATCATCCAATGACAAGAATAAGTTAAACGATAGAAATTCGGGTTTTTTCTCATGTATTTCACCAAATAAAGGTATTACTGGTGAGAATAATGAACATCTACCTTGGATCATTCGGGAAAAATTGATAAAAACTCCTTTTAGGGAAAGTTTAGAAAGATCTTATATAGCAGATCGCGAAACTAATAAATTTATTAAAAATGAAATTCATATACATTTTAAAGAATTATTATTAAATAGATCATATTTAATAAAAAAATCATACTTTCTTTTAAAGAATCAAATTTATGTACTTTGGATAAAAAATGAAGGTTTGGGTAATGTCGCAAGGAATATAATTAACCGACATTTATTTAATTGGAGAGGAACTGAAAAAAAATGTTTTAATTATTCTAAGGTTTATAAAGACAATAAATATGTCAATTGGAATGCGAATGTATGTGAATGGTCCGATAAAACTGGGAATTTTACAGAATTCTTAAAGAATTTTGTTTCTTCTAAAAATAACTTTTTTGGAATAGTATACAATGAAATGAGATCTTTCATTAATGAAAATTCGAGTGGTCGATATGTGAAACTTAATAACAATTACTTTAAGTTTTTTTTAATTCGTAAAAACTTTATAAAGGTGTTTGAGTTTCTGATTTATAAGTTCAAAGATTTTTTTTATACATTGAGTTCTTTGTCAAATTTCATTGATACTAGAAGTATTTATTCAAAAAGAAATGTTTTAGATAATCGTGAATTAGAATTTGAATTTTTGATCGATGAAAAATCAATAGCACCCTCGTCTCCGAATAGGATATCAGTAGATCAATTTATCATCGATGTATTTCACAACGAACTCAACAATGATATTGATTGCATAGAACCACTTGCTACTTTTTTTTCCATATTTAAGAATCAAGACAATTTGAATCCCGCAAAACTATTTAATGAGAGTTCCCTGAGAACTTATTTTTGTGGGGCAAATACATTAGAGTTTTCGGATTATTTGAATCATCTCCAATTGGATCCCAATAAGAGATGGTCTTTCTTCTTCCTCCGCAATACGAAGAAAAATCCTATTCGAAACTATGATCTTACATATGAACAATTATTAAATATTTTACCTATATATATATATCCTTCGTCTATCGTTGAAATAATATCTTTTCTATCGGAAAAGGAAATTTTTTCAATTATTCGATCACAGATATCCGAGATTTCTTCCCCTGAGTATCCAAAAAGAGGTTGTGATCAAATATTTGCATTTATTTATAACTTATATAAATTAAATTCATTAACTGAAACTAATTCATTTAGTCGTGGAAAAAGAAATATTGACTTTATTAGAAACTTTCCTATTATAGCACCTTTAACGGAAAAACAAATAGTAAATTTCGAGATTACTTACTATTACCAGTCAATTCTCGCTACAAAGGAGTTTGATATTTTCTTGGGTAAAAGGACTTTAAACCCGAAACTGAGTCTTATTCAAAATAAATCTTACGAAAATAATGTGCTCTCTGAAATTTTCGGAGGGATTCGGAGTAGAACCGACGGGATGCTTTATCGGATCAAAGAATTGTTTGGAAGAGATAGTCTAATGGAAGATTCGAGAAACGGGATTGAAAACGAGGTTATGGATAGGGAAAGAACCAATTTAAATTTATTCAATTCCTTCGGAGAAAATGAAATTATTTCTTTATCATTTTTTTCACCACATCTAAAGGAATTAGTTAAAGAAATGAAAATGTATGTGATATCTCAAAAAGATGATGTTTCTAAAAAATATAAATTGCTCGAACCGTATATGCTGTGGTTTTTTACTCGTGAATGGTGGGAGTACTTTTATAATATATTCTTCTCAGAAGCATTTTCAAGGATATTACTAAACAGCAATTATCATATTTCGCGCACTGGGGATGTAGGAAAAATAAGAATTGAAATAGGAATTGGTGATCAACCAAACAAACCATTATTTAATTTTAAATTCAGAAGGTCATTAATAAATATAAATCATTGGAATGATGAATATTTATTAATAGGTTTTTTTATCCTTGTTCTCTTACTCTCTGAAAACTCGGACCATATTGACCTATGGAGACGCTTCGGAATATTTGAATACTTAACAAATTCTTTACAAAAATATCGTTTGGATGCGTTTATGTATCCCCATTTGGATACGATATATCATCATTCGAAATACCTTCATCCTTGGGTATTATATTATTCAACATTCTTTTATTGGATATTCTATTATTTGATATTATTCCATCATTTGATATTACCTCATCGGATATTCCATTATTTGTTTAGTAGAAGAAACAAATATATATATATATATAATTTTATAAGGATAAGGATAAGGAGTTTCCACTATTTTCTGATAAATATCAATTATTTTTGGAAAGAGATTAATAAATATTTATCCACAAATGAAAAAATTAAAATATGGTTAAATAATAATGAAAGCCCGGACCCTTTTTCGATAGAGAAAGAATTATTGATTCGGTCCCTAATAACAGAAAAAAATGTTTTTCAGTATGGATCGAATACTACTTATCGTAATTCATTGAATAATTATTTTGGTTATCGGATTACTAATAAAGAAGGGCTTTATTACTTAGTATATTTGGCTGAAAGCTATAAGAAGGATCTAATGAATTACCCGCTTAATCAATTTGATTCAGCGGAATCTCGGGTTTTCCTCGCGTTTCAGCAAAGAATGACTTCATTGAATCTTAAATCTAGAATGATTTCTGCTCCATTCGAATTAGGATTATCCCTTTCCAAAGGGATTTTACTAATAAGTACCACGGAAACGGAAATAGAAAGATCATCATATTTAATAGAAGATCTAGCAGTAGACTCTTGTGTTTCTTTAATACAAATATCTATGAGGTATTTGTATAAAGAGGATTATTCATATAGATGTGATCATTACATTATAGAGAATGAGATGACACTTTTTATGAGAATTCTGTGCCGATTAATTTCTATCTTGGAAGCAGTGAAAAAAATGCCCCCCTCCATAATATGGATCAAAAATATTCATGAAGTGAATGATATCATAGTTAAAACTCAACTAGAACCTAGTAAACCTAGTGTTGAAGTATTATCACTTCAATTACATTTATTATTAATATCTTTCACTGAGATTGCCAATAATACTTCTAGTAGTATGATTGTTATTGGTTCAACTCATCTTCCCGAAAAAATGGATCCATCTCTAATATGTCCAAATCGATTAGATAGATTAATAAATGTTCGAATGCTTAGTATCTCAGAACAGCAGAAGGGATTTCCTATTCCCCTACGTAGCAAATGTTCTTCTCATCTAGAGAATATTGATTGGTCTTTTCTCAATGAGTTTGGATATGGAACCTTCTCTTATTACGCATTACGAGATTTAGAATCAATTGCTAATGAATTTTTATTATTCGGTATTTCCCGTGATGAATGGGTTTTCTGCAATAATAAAATCAGAGCTTTTTTCTATGGACAAATCATTCCCAATGACGTTTTTTACAAAGCTTTTGTTGATAGGTTTTTCGATTGCGAAAAGTATATAGATATTAGTCGAAATTACGAAAAACATCTTTATAGAGTAGGAAAGGCTATTGAGAACATAGTTATAAGAAGTATTAAAACGAGCCCTCTATGTGAAGGTAAATCTACTGACATTTTTTTGAAAGGCAATTTTGATGATTTGTTTAAATATTTAGAATCTTCTATTACCGAAAACACTATAAAAGAATTTACTATATTATCCTATATTCTGGGGTGCTTGGCTGGATTAGCAGCTCGAGATTCTTGGTTTATATCGGAAGATAAAGAAGAAAATTCGATTTTTTTCGAGGATGAATATGAAAATTCTTTCGATATAGCCTGTTCTTTTTCGGAGAATCTTTTGGTAGAATTTCCATGGTTGGAAACACATCAAGATAATTCTATTAATAATGAAATCAATAATAAAGTAAGATTTGCTTCTCATCCTGAAACAAGAGTTCCTATGATTATAATGCAAATGCAAAAATTTTATACTTTTTCATACAGGAGGGCGGTGAGAAGATACGGAATGGCGACCGATACAGCTTTTACTTTCAATAAACGGCGTCTCGATTTTTTTTGCGATAACTTATATTGGATAGGAATACCGGATAAATTCTTTCAATTTGAATCTGAAATAGCAGCACTTTATGGAAAGAATATAACGAAACCGCTTTTCTGTTTCAAATCTATTTTTTATTATCCTTTTCGTTATGGTTATAAGAGGTTCTCATATGAAGAATCACTGAAAATCTTAGAGATAATAGAGTCCCAAATGGAAGAGGTTTTATTTAAAGAACAATCTGTAATATTTGAGATCCCTCCATCGACAAAATATCAATTATCTTATGAACCATTGTTATTCATGAGGAAACGATTCGTCTGGGATCCCACAGATTTATCAATATTTGAAAAAAAACCCCCTGTTTTATTTTCACTTCGAGAATTATTTGTGGATAAAGAAACGATAAAACAGCTTTATATTATTTACGAAGAAAAATTTAAAGTTTTAAAGGTGGGAAGAGATTTCAGAGACTTTTCTGTTTATTATAAAGAGGAAGAAGAAGAGGAAGATGAAGAAAATTTAAAAGATGAAAATGAAGATGAAGATGAAGAAAATTTAAAAGATGAAGATGAAGAAATAAATAGCAAAAGTAAATTGGAAAATAAATTCGAACGGAATTTTGGTGTCCTACTCGAATATGTATACGGAAAAAAATCCGAAGTTTTGTATGAACCCTGGTTGATTGAATCTTCGTCAAAGAGTGATTTGTTTTTTATTCGTCTCGAATCATTGAATAATTACGAAGAATGGCTTGACGTAAATAGTTCATTATATACTTTCATTCATAGTACTCTTTTTGAAAGTCACAAATATTTATCAAATTTATTTATATCTAACAGAATGTCATTGAATAATATAATGAAAATGCTTCTGAAGGATAGAAATATTTTTCAAAAGGAAATTGAAACTTTACTTTAAAAAAAAAATTTCCATATCGAACCCAGAAAAATAATTAACAAAAAGATTTTGTAAAGAAAGCGCTTCATTTACCTCCGTGTAGGCGTAGGCTAGGTCGCCCCTACAAAGTTGGTTATGTCTATCCATGAGATAGTAGGCATTAAGGAAGTGGGAAATCAATATCGAGAATTAATTATCATAATATTGACTATGAATTATGAGAAAGCTACAAGAATAGTCGCTTAAGAAGAATATTCAATTAATAAAAGATAAAAATAAATTAAAAAAAATAGGATATTTTCAAAACGAAAGTGGCAGTTCATGGGAAAGGTGGAATCGGTAAATCAACGACAAGTTGCAATATTCCAATTGCTTCAGCAAGACGTGGTAAACGAGTTTCACAAATTGGATGTGATCCTAAACATGATAGTACTTTTACCCTTACAGGATTTTTGATACCTACCATTATAGATACTTCACAATCCAAGGATTATCATTATGAAGATGTTTGGCCCGAAGACGTAATTTATAAAGGTTATGGGGGGGTTGATTGCGTGGAAGCGGGAGGACCACCCGCAGGAGCTGGGTGTGGAGGATATGCAGTAGGAGAGACTGTTAAATTGTTGAAGGAATTAAACGCTTCTTATGAATATGATATTATTTCGTTTGATGTATTAGGTGATGTAGTCTGTGGAGGTTTTGCTTCTCCATTAAATTATGCAGATTTTTGCATTATAATTACAGATAATGGATTTGACGCATTATTTGCAACTAATCGTATTGCTGCTTCTGTTGGGGAAAAGGCGCGTACACACCCACTTCGCCTGGCGGGCTTGGTAGGAAATCGCACATCGGAAAGAGACCTTATTGATAAATATGTAGAAGCTTGTTCAATGCCCGTATTAGAAGTATTACCTCTCATTGAACATATCCGAGTATCTAGAGTGAGGGGTAAAACATTATTTGAAATGGTTGAATCTCAGCCCTCTCTTAACTATGTTTGTGATTTTTATTCAAATATAGCGGACCAAATATTATCTAAACCAGAAGGAATTGTACCGAAAGAAGTTTCCGATCGAGAATTATTTAGTTTACTTTCCGATTTTTATTCAAATCCTATCGGGAATAGGGAAGAGAAAAACGATCGAGAGAATTCGCTTGATTCTATGATAATAATTTAAGACTTAAATTATTTTGTTCATTAATCAAAGAAATATATCTATGTCAGTGAAAACATCTGAAACTCTCACTTTTGAATGCGAAACAGGTAACTATCATACTTTTTGTCCCATTAGCTGTGTAGCTTGGTTATATCAAAAAATTGAAGATAGTTTTTTTCTGGTGGTAGGTACAAAAACATGTGGTTATTTCCTGCAAAATGCCCTCGGAGTTATGATCTTCGCGGAACCCCGTTATGCCATGGCAGAATTGGAAGAAGGAGATATTTCAGCTCAATTAAATGATTATGAAGAGTTAAAAAGACTTTGTTCTCAAATAATAAAAAATAGAAATCCTAGTGTTATTATATGGATCGGTACTTGTACCACGGAAATAATAAAGATGGATTTGGAGGGCATGGCACCAGAACTGGAAAATGAAATCGGGATACCAGTTATAGTAGCGAGAGCAAATGGACTGGACTATGCCTTCACTCAGGGAGAAGATACTGTACTAGCTGCTATGGTACATCGTTGTGCCGAACGAGATTCCTATTTATTAGGTGATGAACGAAACCAAACCGTACAGAATCAAGCTTTACAAGATTCCTTTTTCTTTCCCGGGAATAAGGAAGAGACTCTCGAACCTATTATGAATCCTAAGAAAAATCCTCCTTTAGTTCTCTTTGGATCCCTACCTTCGAGCGTTGCTTTTCAACTTGGTTTAGAATTGAAACGCCAATCTATTCAAATATCAGGTTGGTTACCTGCTCAGAAATATAACAATCTTCCATTATTAGGCGATGGGGTTTACGTTTGTGGTGTTAATCCATTTTTGAGTCGTACAGCAACAACTTTAATGCGACGTCGGAAATGCAGATTGATTGGAGCACCCTTTCCTATCGGTCCCGATGGAACACGTGCTTGGATTGAAAAGATTTGTTCTGTGTTTGACATTGAACCTCGAGGCTTAGGGGAAAGGGAGGAACAGGTGTGGGAAAGCTTGGAAGATTATCTCGATTTGGTACGCGGAAAATCCGTATTCTTTATGGGAGACAATCTTCTAGAAGTATCTCTAGCACGATTCCTAATTAGGTGTGGAATGATTGTTTATGAAATTGGTATTCCATATATGGATAAACGATACCAAGCTGCTGAATTAGCATTTTTACAGAATACGTGTGGGAACATGTGTGTTCCCGTGCCACGAATCGTAGAGAAACCAGATAATTATAATCAGATACAACGTATGCGTGAGTTACAACCTGACTTAGCCATCACTGGGATGGCTCACGCTAATCCATTGGAAGCAAGAAAAATTAATACCAAGTGGTCAGTCGAATTTACCTTTGCTCAAATTCATGGGTTCACCAATGCAAGAGATATTCTTGAACTTGTTACTCGTTCATTACGACGTAATAATGGTTTAGAAGATTTTGGTTGGACCAGCTTAGTGAAAAAGGATAAATAATTTAAGAATGTAATAAAATTTTTTAATTTATGAAATATTTGGAGAATCTAAACAGAAAAAACTTATTAATCAGTAAGAATGTTATATAAAAGATTTTATTAACAAGTTTATTGTTCTTGAATATTTGTATTTATTTATATATAAAGGAAAGGAACAATACTAGTGTAGTGTGGTCTGTATATGCGGAAGTGAATGCTTTTCGCTTTGTTCTACGTATCAATAACGAGATATACAACATATATCTTGTTATTGGTATATATCTCATCGTAATTCATATGAAGGCAGTGAATCAATGGAGGTATTTGTCTTTCCAAAGGGACAGGTATATTGGTATCTCAGAAAAAAAACTGGACGACCTTAAGATAGGTACTAAAGTCCTATTTTTCATACGGATATATATATAGATAATAATGAAGATGCTATAATAATTTATGATTCTGTATCATCCCCATGCTTAGAGTATTCCCGGATGGTCCGAATCCGGAGACATTGATGAATCACGAGGATTCGAAGATATAAAAATATCTCTTCAACGAATTAATAACACAATATTTTTATTCACTAACACATGACAAAACAAATGGTATATTTATATGTGATAACAAAGTCTTCAATATTATGATTAAATCATACATAAAATGTTTGGACTGTAGATACCTATCCCGATTTCGGACCTATCCTTTAATATATATATATATATATATATTAGTAAAAAAAAGTAAATTCATGAGGTAATGGTCATTGATTAAGAAAGCGGAGGAATCCATATCAGTGCGCCATTGCTACTCCAATTCTTGAGATTATATCTACTTAATCAATCCTTGATTTTGATTTCTTATCTTTTTATCTTTTAAAAATCTTTCTTTGACCAAGAATATATTTTAATTTTAAATATGAAGATCATAGTCATATTTCATCATTATATTATTAATAATATGAACATACCTGATATTAATCCGAATAAATAATAAGATATTCTTCCTCCTTCTCCATATCTCAATACTTCCCCTCCGAAAAAACTTGAGATACCGACGCCATTGACAATCCCATCGAGGATCCGTTGATCAGGAAAAGAAATTATTTCGGCTAATGTTCGTGTACCTCAAACAAATACCATATTATAATATCCATCTATATAACCTCGGGAATACGACCAATTGTATAAGGAACTTGGAAAATAACCTAAAATTCCTTCTGATTGAGGATCCGTTTCTTCTTGTAGGTTCCGCGAGAGAAAGAGAGGTCCATAAAGAATAAGAGCAATAAATATTCCCAAAAATGCTGTACCAACCGAAGTAGTTGCATTTATCCAGAATTCTTCAGAATCCATTTTATGAGAATAACTCAATGATGGATCCAGCCAATAGGATAATAAATCAAAACCCATTTTTTCTTTAGAAAAAGGAACTCCTATAAATCCAATGAACAAGGTGGGTATTGTTGGCACGAGTAAGGGGAATAACATTATATTATTCGATTCCTTGGGATATAAAGGATATTCTTTCTGAGAATAATGAGTCGAAACAGGATTCTCCATCTCTTTCTCACCAGATTCTTCAATATTCTCTAGAGGATTAAATAATTCTAATTCTTTCGAACCCTTTTTATTTTTTACGAATGACAACGCAAAATCCATTCCCTTACCAGATTTTATAGTTTGATTTTCCTCCCATATAGAAACAGAAGGAGAAATAGAATGTTTGTTGGATGGGTTGGCACGAAAATCTCCTTCGGGAGTGGGGAAATACATACGGAACATATAGAATCCAGTTAGTCCTGCTATAAACCAAGCCATCCACCCGAGAATGGGAAAGTATAACCGACTATCGGCAAGAATCTCATCTTTGGACCGAAAACAAGCAAAAGGTGGAATACCGCAAGGAGAGAGTGTGCCTAGAAGAAAAGTGGTTCCTGTAATTGGCATGTATTTTCTCAAGCCACCCATAAAAGCCATATTTTGGCTTTTATCGGGACAATATCCAACAATAGGTTCCATAGAATGAATGACCGATCCGGATCCAGGAAATGATAGAGCCTTAGAATAAGCATGCGTAATAAGATGGAACAGAGCAGCTCGATAAGAACCTATACCTGGGGCTAACATAATGTAACCTAATTGGGACATTGTAGAATAAGCTAAGACTCTTTTAAGATCTTTTTGAGCAAGAGCTATTGTGGCTCCTAATAGGGCTGTTATTCCACCTATCCGAGAGATTAGGCTCATCATAAGGGGTAAAGCTTTGAAGAGCGGGAACATTCGAGCCACGAGAAAGATTCCCGCTGCTACCATAGTAGCAGCATGAATAGGGGCTGAAATAGGAGTGGGTCCTTCCATAGCATCAGGCAACCATACATGAAGTGGAGATTGCGCGGATTTAGCTACTGAACCTGGGAATGGGGAGAGAGCACAGAAGGTAGCAAAAAATAAACTAACTTCATGATTGGCGAGCAACTTATTAAATAATTCAGATAAATCTTCAAATTCGAAACTGCCTGTTATCCGATAGGAACCTGAGATTCCCAATGATGATCCGGAATCTCCTACACGATTAGTTATAGAAGCTTTTTGACGAGCATTAGCTGCATTAGGTCGAGTGAACCGAAAACCTATTAATGAATAAGAGCACATTCCTACTAATTCCCGAAAGATATGAATTTGTATTAGATTGGGACTAAGAACCAATCCTAGCATGGGGGCATTGGAGAGACTGGGATAAGCGAAGAACCTTAGATATCCTTGGTCATGAGGCATATAACTGTCACTGTGAATCGTAACCATAACTCCTATAGTAGTAATTGGTACTGACATAATGGGAGTGAGTGGATCAATCAAATAACCTACTTCCAAAGTAACATTTTTATTGTGAATCCAAGACCATAAGTATCGATAAATGGGATTACCATTAATTTGTTGCCAAGAAAGGTGGGGAGGAATGAACATAGCTGTGCCTAGCAGTGAAATGCTGATAATGGCATATATACGACGAAGATTTTTAGTTGCCTTTGGAAAGAAAAACAATCCCAATCCTATTAGAATGGAGGATATAAGTGGAAATAAAGGCACCATCCAAGCATGATATATTAGTTTCATAGAAGATTCTTTCGGGAATGAAACTATTTCATTTTTGGTTTATAATTTACGGTATGGGGGAAGAAAAAAGGGAATAAGTGAATGATGAAATTATATCCCATTTATTCAAAATCTTTATTCGAATGAAATTTGGATCAATAAAATTGATTCTTCTTCATTCAAAAAAATAACTGAAATATTACTAAAAAAATTTTTCTTATTATAAAGTAATGAGTTATTATAAAGCAATGAGATTTTACATGTATCTCCCTAATCAAGAGATATTTTCCATTTCTATCAGAAAATTAGTTGTTCGTAGCAAAACTTGATGAAGGATGGAACAATTGGAAAGGAAATATTTGCTTGTTCTACTCCAGTTACTAACATTTAATTTCGATTTTCCAATCTATAACCATTTCCTATTTATAAATCCAATTTTGTAATGAATGCATACGCAGTAATTGAAACCGGAGGTGAGCAAATCCGAGTGGAACCAGGAAGATTTTATGATGTTCGTCATTCCGCGTCATTGAGACCAAATCTCTCGAGCCCAAATACTAAAATATTAATCTATCGAGTATTAATGATTTATCATGAATCTACCATAAATCTTGGACATCCCTGGTTGGGAGGTGCAGTAGTCAAAGGAAGAATTCTGCAGTCCCATCTTGAAAACAGAATTACCATTCATAAAAAGCGTTCTGGAAAGAAAACATGACGTAAGTTAGGACATCGACAAAATTTGGTTCGATTTGTAGTGGATTCCATCTGTCCAAATGGGAAAGATTTATATGAATAAATTAATTATTCATATGACACGATTCCCAATATCAAGATTATTGGAAGCCTTTATTTTCTAAGCGTAAATCCTTCAATTATTTTAAAAAATGACTATACACAAACTATACATGTTTCTGCAAAAATATACATATATATAGAGGCATTCCTCGTTATGGCGGTCCCAAAGAAGCGTACTTCTAAATCGAAAAAGAAAAGTCGTAAAACTGTATGGACAGAAAAAGCTAATCGGGCTGCGGTAAAAGCTTTTCCTCTAGCTCAATCTATTTCAACTGGTCGTTCCAATAGTTTTTACTATACAACAAAATAAAATCCGAATAATCTGAAATTGAATCCATTCATAAATCAGATGAATTACGACATAGATATAGATAAAGATACTGTATCTTCTAAAGAAAATGCTCCCGTGTATGGAAAAAATAATTCTTCCATACAAAAAAAAGAATAGTTTAATTTACGAATTTCTGGATTTTATTAAGCTATAACTATATATGAAATATTATATATATATATATATATATATATATATATATAATAGAATAATCTTTTTCAATAAGATAAGAATATTTGATATGAAAATCCTTTTCTATACTTCTCCCTTTATAGATCCGGAATAGCTTTTATCTTTCCTTCCTCTCCACTAAGTTTAAAGATGTTCATTCTGTTATAAAGCCCAATGAAAAGATTCTTCTCGGAGCAGCGGGATTTGAACCCACGACCTCCATCACCCCAAGATGATACGCTACCTAGCTGCGCTATGCTCCGTTACAACAGAATAATTCATTATAATATTCTAATTAGTGAAAGTTTATATTTAAGATTACCATATAATTTAATTATAATGTTATTTGACATTTTAGTATAAAGCATGCTATTATGTTCTACGACGAGCCGCCATGGTGAAATTGGTAGACACGCTGCTCTTAGGAAGCAGTGCTAAAGCATCTCGGTTCGAATCCGAGTGGCGGCATCTTTGCACCTATAAAATAAAAATAGATTGATTCTTCATTAAATTAAGATCTTTTTACATTTGGAATTTAAGATCTATTCATCTTATTTATTTATATAAATAAATATTTATTTATAATATAATAAATCAATCTGTGAAATGAAATTTTTTAATTAGTTCATTCCAGAATAATAATGTAATGTAAAAAATTTAAATTATTACGATACTCAGAACCTTGGAACATATATTAGCTCACACATCTTTCTTTCTCCTTTTTTCCGTCACCCTTCTTTATTGGGGAAAATTGGTCTATATAAGAAACAAGAAACTGAGCAATTTAGGCCGAAGAAGCGTGATAATTACTTTTATTTGTATAACAGGATTTCTATTAACTCGCTGGCTTTACTCCGGGCATTTACCATTAAGTAACTTATATGAGTCATCTATGTTTCTTTCATGGAGCTTCTGTTTAATTCATACGGTTCTGATTCGGAGCCAGAATGATTGGTTGGGTACAATTACTGCACCAAGTGCTATGTTAACTCATGGTTTTGCTACTTTAAGTGTTCCCAGAGAAATGCAGCAATCCACAGTCCTAGTGCCTGCTCTACAATCTCATTGGTTAATGATGCATGTAAGTATGATGATGTTCAGTTACGCAACTCTTTTATGTGGGTCCCTATTAGCAATAGCTCTTTTGGTCATTACATCAAAAAATAATATGGATACCCCAATAATTACTTCCGGTATAGACTCATCCATCTGGTCCTCCTCCTCAGAAAAGAGCAATGAACGGGGAGAGTGCGATTCACCAAACACTCCCTTTCTGTTATCTATAAATTCTCGTGAAGACCAATTGACTCAACAATTAGATCATTGGAGTTATCGAATTATTAGTCTAGGCTCTCCCCTTTTAACCTTAGGTATTCTTTCTGGAGCAGTGTGGGCTAATGAAGCATGGGGATATTATTGGAACTGGGATCCCAAAGAGACTTGGGCTTCAATCACTTGGCTTATGTTTGCAACTTATATGCATACTAGAGTAACTAAGAGTTGGCGAGGTAAAGAACCAGCAATTGTAGCTTCCTTGGGGTTTTTCACAACTTGGATTTGTTACTTAGGAGTTAATCCCTCAGGAAAAGGTTTACACAGCCATGGATGGTTAAATTAATCCAGGATGTAATTTAAAGTGCACCTTGCTTTGTTTCGTCGATCAAAAGAAAATAATTTTCGAGATTCTATGAAATTGTAAAAATCACTATTTGAAATAAATAATTGTGAAAATCAAATAGTGATTTTTATAATCTGTATTTATTACTCAGAAGTAATCAAACTCTTAACTACCGCTTCCGGAGATCCCAGGATAGAATAAAATCCACCTTGCTGTTCCACAAGGGTAAGACCAGATCGGGATAAAAACCAATGCCTACTATAGGCAACAAAAAGCGAATTAGAATGAGAATCTCTCGTGGTCCAGAATCCATGATGTGGAAAATCGGAGCATTAGAAACCTTATATCCATAGAACATTTGACGTAACATGGGCAACGAGTAAATAGGGGTTAAGATTATTCCAATTGCTGCTATTACGGTAATAATTATTTTTGAAGTAAAGGAGTAGTTTCGACTACCAACCATTCCCAAAGAAACCATTAATTCTGATATGAAGCCACTCATGCCCGGTAATGCGAGAGATGCTACTGGAAAGCTACTAAACATGGTGAATGTTTTAGGCATTGAAACAGCTATTCCCCCCATTCGGTCAATGAAAAGGGTACGTATTCTATCATAACTTGTTCCTGCCGAAGAAAAAAGGGCAGCACCAATTAATCCGTGAGGAATCATCTGTGGAATAGCTCCATTAAGGCCTATATCCGTTACGAAACCAATACCAATAGGTACGAAACCCATATGAGATACTGATGAATAAGCAATTCTTCTCTTTAAATTACGTTGACTTAAAGGGATTGGAGCTGCATAAACGATTTGAATTGCTCCCACTATTACTAACCATGGGGAAAATATGGAATGGGCATGGGGCAATAATTCCATATTAATCCGAATTGGTCCATATCCTCCCATTTTCAAGAGAATCCCAGCTGGAAGCATACATGTACTATAATGTGCTTCCCCATGAGTATCTGGCAACCAGGTGTGTAAGGGAAAGATTGGTAGTTTCACAGCATAAGCTACGGGGAAGCTTAGGTATAAGACTATTTCTAATACTATAGGATAGGATTTATTAGCTAAATTTTGAGAGTCCAATGTTGGTTCATCAGATCCGTAGAGACTCATAGTTAAAGCTCCTATTGGGAGAAAAATGGAACCACCTGCAGTGTACAAAATAAATTTTGTGGCTGCGTATAGACGCCTTTTCCCCCCCCACATGGACAAAGGTAAGTGAACAGGAATTAGTTCCGGCTCCCACATAAAAAAAGAAAGTGAAGTATCTTGCGGAGCGGATGATCCTACCTGGCCGCCGTACATTGCTAACATCGAGAAATGAAATAATCGTGGACTTCGGGTAACTGGCCAAGCCGCTGAAGTAGCTAAAGTAGTAACGAATCCTGTCGATGAAATAAGCCCAATGGAAAGTCCATCAATCCCCAATCTCCAATGAAAATCAATGGGATTTATCCAATTATAATCTTCTTTCAATTAAATAAATGGATTATTAAAATTGAAATGATAACAAAATATATAGGTTATTAAAAGGAACTCTGACAAGCAAATGCCTGAAGTATACCATCGAACAATCTTATTCCCCCTATAGGGGAATAATGGGATTGATGAACCCGCGGGTATAGGTAAAGGAACAATTATTGTTAGCCAAGGATAGTTGCTCGTGATGAGGATAGGGGGATTTTGAACAGAAAACCCATTCCCAAGATTTTGTTTGAGTATGGGTCTTTATCGAATGAGTACGAATTCCTATTTATTAAAAGAATAGGTTAAACCTTTCAGAAAGAGCCAACCATTCTTTTTCCATAGTATCTATCGGTCAATAAGCTAAACCCGTACTGCGAGTCGTCTCGGATCCCAAATAAACGCGTACACTCAGAAAATCTGTTGGACAAGCGGATTCGCACCTTTTACAACCTACGCAGTCTTCTGTTCTGGGAGCAGGAGCAATCTGGTTAGCCTTACATCCATCCCAAGGTACCGTTTCTGATACATCCGTGAGGCAAGCTCTTACACATTGGGTACAACCAATACATGTATCATAAATCTTTACTGAATGTGCCATTGGATCTATTGATTTCCAACAATACCGGGAGATACCATGAGCCTTAAATTTACTAAGATTTTACCGATGTATTGCTAATGGCAATATTATACCGATAAAATCCATTTGATGAATCTTTGTATTAATGAATATTTGGAATATAAAACTTTGATTATTTATCGATTCTGAATGAAACCGATTCGAATTTTTTAGACTTTACTTAATACAACTTAATCATTTATATTAACCACTAGCATAACAAATAAATGAATTTTATATGAAATAATCTCTATTTGTTTATAAATCGGAATGACATATCAAATCTTTATATATCCTTTTCAAAAGGTGAAGAAAAAAATAAAATATATCCAGATTTGTAACTTTATTACCATTTTAACAAATTGAATTGATCAATACGAATTGATTTTCTGTTGCGATAGATAGCTAGAACAATGGCTAATCCAATAGCTGCTTCAGCAGCTGCAATAGCTACAATGGAGATGGAAAAAATCTCTCCTTTTACTTGTTGAATGTCCAAAAAATTGGAAAATGTGACAAGATTTATATTAACTGCATTGAAAATTGACTCGAGACACATAGGTGCTCTGATCATACTCCGACTCGTGATTAATCCGTAAATGCCAATACAGAATAGGAAAGCACCTGGAATAAGTGCATGTTCAAGCATGATCAATTAACTCCTTATGGATCCTAAGGTTCTTAAGTATAAATAAAAGTTAAGTAAGTATAAAAAAAAAGTTTTTATAGTACTCATGAAACGAAAAAATCATCTTTAGCCTATAACACCTCACTCTCCTCCAGTTCAAACATTTTCCCTCGGCGAGCCGTAGTAATAGCTCCTACTAGAGCAACCAAAAGAACTATAGAAAGAAGTTCAAATGGAAGCAAAGAATCGGTTAATAAATGGGATCCAATACGTTGAACGTCATCTGTTAAAGGTTCTTCCACGATCCCACCCGGTAATACAATTAAGGATACTCTAGACCATGATGTATCTAGGATCATAATGATCGGTAGAAAAAAAAGACTTATGCAAAGTGCTAAAGTAATTCCATCTCCTGCAGTCCGGTATGTAGAAAGATGGAAAGATTGTGGCTCATTCGTTGACGTAACAGCAGATACAATTGAAACATTTACGGCTCCTACATGAATCGAGATTTGCACAGCAGCTACAAAGTCCGCATTCAGTAAAAGATATGGAGGGGATATACAAGCGAAAACTGATCCTGAAAGAGGAGCGGAATAAACTATATTTGTGAGCGATACTACTCCTGGACCTCCTAATATGGGACCTAACTCTAAGGAGACAAAAATAGCCTCATGAATTGGTTCAGGTAAATTGATCATGTTCGCAATAAACGAAAGTCCTCTCTTTCAGGATCCTATTCACTGACTCAAAAAAATTACCCTGTTTCTATATAATTATATTCCGAGTTAATTCAGAAAGAAACTCTATATTTATTGTTTTTTCACCCCTTTTTTCCGCTTCTCAATCGAACTCGATGTGAGAATCAGTTACATCTCTTGAATCGAGATGTCCTTCCATAACTCCCTTAGATAAATAATTTAAACTTGGAATAGCTTGAATTGTAGAATCTTTGATCACTGATATGGGCAAACGTCCTAAAGCAATCTGATCATAATTTAATTCATGACGATCATAGGTCGAAAGTTCATATTCTTCAGTCATTGACAAACAGTTCGTGGGACAATATTCGACACAGTTTCCGCAAAATATACAAACTCCAAAATCAATGCTGTAACTTTTCAATTGTTTCTTTTTCATGTTCCTTTTCAATTCCCAATCAACAACAGGTAGATTAATTGGACATACACGAACGCATACTTCACAAGCAATACATTTATCAAATTCAAAGTGAATACGTCCACGAAATCGCTCTGATGGAATCAATTTTTCGTAGGGATATTGAATGGTCATAGGTAAACGATTCATGTGATCCAAGGTCACCATAAAACCTCGACCGATATACCTCGCAGCTTGAATTGCTTGTTGACTATAATCCCGGAGTCCATTCACCATGGAAAACATATGGTAGATACCCTCGAATAAATTATTCAATTTTTTTTTTTTTTTATCCAACTCATAAGATTGAATAAATATATAAATTATAAATGTGTTTATTATAGAATCTTATTCACATAAATAAATTATAGTGAAAGAAGTTGAAAAGAAGCTGTTAATAATAAATTACCCAGGGCGACAGGCAAAAGAAATTTCCAACCAAGATCCAATAATTGGTCCATTCTCACTCTGGGTAAGGTCCATCTTGCCATGATAGAAATGAACAAAGATAAATAAGCTTTAGCTAATGTAATAGTAATTCCTATTGCAATATTGATAACCTCACCAGTTCCATCAGTTGAATTTAATTTTAAGTGGTCGAAAACTGGTAAGAAAGGGATAGAAAAGTTCCATCCGCCCAAATAAAGAACCGTTACGAACAATGAAGAAGCTAATAGGTTTGGATGAGAAGCAACATAGAATAGGCCGAATTTTATACCTGAGTACTCGGTTTGATAACCTGCTATCAATTCTTCCTCTGCTTCTGGTAAATCAAAAGGCAATCTTTCACATTCCGCCGGGGAAGGAATAAAAAAAGCTACGGAACCTATAGGTTGACGCCACAAATTCCATCCCCGAAAACCATATTTGGACTGCGCCTCGACTATATCAACTGTACCCAAGCTGTCGGATAATCATAGTCGATGTTGGCATCACTGTTAGCATCTCTATTCCAGAACCGTACATGAGACTTTAGCTTCATACGGCTCCTCGATGGCTATCGAGAAACAAAAATTTAATGATAAATTTTCATAATCAATTGAACCAATGAGATTCTGTCTGCTATAACAATAGAAGCTTTCGAATCTATCTCAGCCTTTACAGTTTTTTTGTTAGTGCTAACTCAAGTCTCTCAGTAGAAGAAGATTTTATATTCTCTATAGGATAGAATTTACTCATGCTCATTTATGATATGAGAGGTGAGAACTGTATGAAGGATTACTTCGTTCCCGATAGTCATTCGTTTAGTAGATAAGGATATACTCCAGATCGGGGTCCTGGGGAAGTACTACTCGGTCGTCCCTACCAACGTCAAGTCCTAATCCCGTTATTAAGAATATCTATAAAAGATGCTTTTTTTACTAATCTTTCGCGTATCTTAGTGTTCCTGACCATCTACTCCTGCCTAATCCTAAGTATGATAGTAATAACTTCATACATTTTATCTTTTGCCCCCGCTGTCGGGCCCCGATAACTAATCTTGAACCCGGGTACACAGTTTTTCCTGCGTTCCGTACGCTTTCACTCTCGCACATAGAGGATGGGACTCGATCCTATTACTGCAAATGAAGAAGCTGTTTGATCTCACCCATATGACTATCTAGTTTTCTAGGATAAGAGGAAAAACTATCTCATCCTTTTAATTGACTCTCTTGTGAAAGAGGTTTAGTATTTCAACGAATCACACGTAGGGATATAGATAACACGCGTAAAGCTAAAGGAATTTCATAACTAATGGATTGAGCAGCGGCTCGAAGACCACCCGAAAAAGAATATTTATTATTTGATCCGTATCCCGCCATGAGGGGTCCGAGAGGAGCAATACTTGAAACAGCGATCCAAAAGAAAACACCTGTACCAAGATCAGCTAGAATAATGTTGTGGCCAAAAGGAATTACTAAGTAACTTAGAAAAACTGGTATGATCACCACAGCCGGTCCGATATTGAATAACCATAAATCTCCCCTGGATGGAATAATATCTTCCTTCAATAGTAGCTTTATTCCATCTGCCAGAGCTTGAATAATTCCCAAAGGGCCAGTATATTCAGGTCCAATACGCTGTTGTATCCCTGCAGATATCTTTCTTTCAAGCCATATAATGACTAGAACTCCCATCGTAACTCCTAATACGAGAGTGATGATGGGGATGATAATCCATATAAAACCGAATAAATCTCTTGGAAATCCTAATCTATGGAATAGATTGATAGCTTGTTCCTCAATATCTGTATTAACCACCGTTTCAACGATCAACCTCTCCCATGATAATATCTATACTACCTAGAATTGTCATAATATCTGCCAATTTCACTCCCTTTAAAAGTTGAGGAAGAATTTGTAAATTGAGGAAACCGGGTGGGCGAATTTTGAATCTCCAAGGAAAGAAAGAATCGTCTCCCATGAAAGAGATACCTAATTCTCCTTTAGGAGCTTCAATTCTAAAATAAAGCTCATTTTTGGGTAACTTGAAAGTGGGAGAGGGCTTTTTACCAATGAACCGATAATCAAAATCATTCCAATCTGATTTATTTACTTGATCAAGCCGTCGAGCTTCCAAATTTTCAAAAGGCCCCCCTGGAATAACTTCCAAAGCTTGTTTGATTATTTTCACGGATTCTCTCATTTCTCCGATTCGTACCAAATAACGAGCTAATGAATCTCCATCTTTTTGCCATTGAATTTGCCAATCCAACTCATCGTAACATTCATGATGATCAACTTTACGAACATCCCATTTTACTCCTGAAGCTCGTGGCATAGGCCCTGATAAACCCCAATTTATGGCTTCTTCTCTACCAATAATACCTACTCCCTCAACTCGTTTCAAAAAGATAGGATTTCGTGTAATAAGTCTTTCATATTCATCCACCTTCGGTAGGAAATAATCACAAAAGTCTAAACATTTGTCTACCCAACCGTAAGGTAGATCCGCGGCTACTCCCCCGATACGAAAATAATTATGCATCATTCGCATACCAGTTGCGGCTTCGAATAAATCATATATCATTTCTCTTTCCCTGAAGATGTAGAAGAAAGGAGTTTGTGCACCAATATCAGCCATAAAGGGTCCGAGCCATAACAAATGGGAAGCTATGCGACTTAACTCTAGCATAATGATTCTTATATAACTAGCTCTTTTAGGCACCTGAATATTGGTCAATCTTTCTGGTGCATTTGCTGTTACTGCTTCTGCGAACATAGTAGCTAAATAATCCCATCGTGTGACGTAGGGAAGATATTGGACAACTGTTCTATTTTCAGCAATCTTTTCCATTCCTCTATGTAAATAACCTAATATGGGTTCACAACCAGTAACATCTTCACCATCTAAGGTAACAATAAGTCGAAGAACACCATGCATTGATGGATGATGAGGGCCCATACTTATTATCATGGGATCTCTCTTTGTAGTGAGCATGGTCGTATGCCGCTCTCCCTCGAATAATTCCAGAAATGAGTAAGAATAAGGAAATTTTCATTCTTCATATTGATATAATTACAGTGGATGCTTAGCTAAAGATTCTAAAAGATAAATTAACGTTTTTTCAGTCCGCGAATACGTAATTGATTAATCAAATTTTCGTAACAGAGTGAATTTTTTTGAGATAGATAAACCAAAAGACGTTCACGTTTTCCTAGGATTTTCCACAAACCTCTCTGAGATGAATAGTCTTTGCCATGCAATTTTAAATGATAGGTAAGTTTCAAAATTCGATTAGTTAAATGGGATATTTGAAACTCAACAGATCCTGTTTGTTTTTCGGGAACCAAAGATGAACGAATCAATGTATTTTTAGCCATAGGAACAACAATTGCTCCTAAATTAATTATATGATGGAGAGAAAAAATAAAAATTTTGGATTGTAGCTAATTAATAGTTTTTTTACAAAAATAAGAGCAAGATTTTCAATATCTTAAGATGTCTATAAAATAGAATAACATTTTTCCAAATATTCTTAAAAAACTGGATAAATTCATAGAGAATAAACAAGATTCTATTTGAGTAGTGGCAAATAGCACATTCTTTCAAATAGTGATGGATAAATAATAAAAAGGTTCGTAATTTCCATATAATATAATCCAAATTTTTATTTAGAGAAATCCTGATGGAATGCTATAAACAATGATAAAAATTGTTCATAACCGAAAATACTGAATGAAAAAGAGAAAAAGAATGCAAACATTTTTTTTTATTTTTTTTTTTTTCTCAACTGTTTTTTGAGGGATACATACAAATTCTTAACATAGCGAATCGACTTCCATCATTTGTATTAAACCGAAATCTATTCATACAACCCAGATCTTCCAATCGATAGCTGGACCAAAGAGACCGTTTAATCATTTGAGTTTCATTTGCGTTAAATTTTCGATCTTCTTTTTTTATTGGTTCCTCGTAGTTACGTCTATTCTCCCCGGAACAAGAATTAAATTCTGCTCCTTGATTTCCATTTTCCTCTAGATATAAGGAATTCCATATTCCCAATTGTATACGACGTTTCGAAGGTAAAATATCTTCGAGATTAAATGAATCTGAAATAATTATTTTTTCTTTATTCTCAATAACTTTTACGCGTAGTATAGATTCATGAATGAAATCAGATATTCTTCTAAATCTACTTTTAAAATTTAATAGAATACTTATCATTTTATACATCAGAATCTCATCGTATAATACTTCTGGTAAACGATGTCCCAAATCTTTGAATATTTTATTTGTGCCATCCATGCAAGTATAGTTATAAAATAGAACTATATTTTTCAATATCTTCTCATAGAGAGACCGAAAATTGCCTCCTTCAGCTGAATTTACTCCAAAATTAATGATATTCAGAAGATTCGTTGTATTTCCTACTATTTCCGCTTTCTCTGCTATCTGTTCAGATTTCAAATTCCATCGCTCAATATACTTATGAGATTCTCTTTTCTCAAGTGATCTTTTTTTTGCATAATCATCTTTGTCTTTCCTTAAAAGAGATCTCTTTGGTTCGTGTATGAAACTAAAGTCACAAGTTGTTAGAAATTCATACATTTCTATAATGTTGAATTTTTTTAGAATCTCTGGATATAACCATGAATATAAATTGGAATTTAAATGAATATTTTTTTTCCTATCAATTCTTTTATACTCACTATTCTTTCTATCATTGACTAATTTATATTTACGTATCTTTTGAATACGATCATTAAACACGATTTCTTTTTTTTCATCTTGCCATATTGGAAATCTTTCAATGTCCGAATCTTCTATAGAAGCAAGATAACTATAAGATAAAAGATTATTTTTGTACCGTTCGTTAAGTTTCCCCGTCTCTTTCAGATCCGCAATGAGTTTAGAATAAATCCTTTTTTTATAAGAACGTAAAGATTTATATTTGTCAAAATTATCGGAAAAATAATTTTCTATTTGCCAATGTTCAGTAACCTTATCTTTCCATCTCCGTGGTGCAATCTTACGCCATATCCGTAAAGGTACATTACATCGATGAAAACATTGTAACCATTTCTTCCAGTCCTTCTCTTCCAAATCCCGTGGCTTCCTGGAACCGAGTATTCCCTCTTCATTTGAAAAAGCTTCAATATTTTCTTCAATAAAGAGATTTGATATCCGGTGCCTTAATGATTCCACTGGATAAGACTTATTCATCGTTCTCATTTGCCATATTTTGTGAAATACATATGCTTGGGATATTAATCCCGTATCCTGAACCTTGAAATATTTCATTTCTTTACTAGAAATGATTAAATCTTTATTTAAAAATTTATTATCCTTCGTTTTTGACCGAGAAATGAAAAATTTTATTTTTTTATAAATTGTTGAAAGATCTCTTGTCAATCCCATTTTTAATTGTATTTTGAACCAAATGAGATGAAGAAAAACTACAAAATTTCTATTCATTTTTTTTGAAAGAATCTTGATTAAATAGATCCATTCCTCGATCAATTCCATACTTCTTCTGTGAAAATTCACAATTATTTGATGATTTTGAATTGATATCTTTTTTGATCTCAGTTCTTTCTCATTACCGGGATACACTCCATTCTTCTCTTTTGAATTAATATTAATTTCTAGTTCATCAGAATGGGTCTGTTCAGTAATTCCTCCAATCTGATTACTTTCCGGGGCTATGAAATCCCTTAATTCTTCAATATTCGTTCGAGCTTCATATCCAGATTGATCTGGAATTGCTGATGAAAAATTTTCATTACATTTAGTTGTAATTCCGATTGGTAATTCATCAATTATTTTGCTACTTGTCCCAAAATTTGTTCTGTGTTCATTATCTGGTTCAAGGCTAGATATATCATTACTCGTAGTTTTATTGAGCTGAGCATCTAATATTGTTAGATCTTTTTTATAAATATTTGATTCTTTTTTTAATGGAAAAAACTTGTCAAAGATTTTTGTAATTTTTTCCGATAAAATATTTATTTTCCATCTTTTTTTAAATCCCCCAATTAAAGGCTTAAAGAAGGAAGGGTTTTTTTTTATACTGCCAAAGGGTAAATAGGTTTGAAATCCCAAGGCTGTTAAAAAACCATAATCAATTTTTTTATTTTTTGCTATTTTATTTTTTGTTAAACTATATGAATTCGTTTCGAATCCAGGATCACGCCACTTCAAATGAAAAGGATTTATAATTTTTATTTGAAGACCATCTCTTTGCCACGAAAATGGTAATTTGTTCACCGAAACTTCGGTACCATCATAAGTACATCCTATAAAAAATTCCTTATTCCAATCATTCCAATCTTCTGCCCATTCCTTAGTTTGGAATAATAATAGATAACTAATAGTTTTAAATATTATTAATATAGGTAATACTATATATTTTCTAAAGTATAATTGGCTGATTAAAAGAAAACCTCTTACCCAATGAGCAAGCGGAAAATCAAATCTGTTTGCTGTCGCGAGACGATTAGCTTTTGTTACTACTTTTATAGCAAAAGCCTTTTTCGAAAAAAAGGCTATTAATCCTTTCATTTTCTTCTCAGGATGTGCAAAAGTCGGTTTTACATTTACGCCTATTATGCCCGGAAAAGAGAACGTCGTTTTTTTAAATATTCTCAAAAAAAATGGAGAATGCATTTGCAATTGTAAGGATTCTTGTAATAAAGCTTTACGTCTTCGAGCACGTATGGATCCTAATATCAGGTTCCGACGAAAATCTGGTTGTGTTGCGAAACTTTTCACAAATCTAAATTTTTTATTCTTTTTTTTAATAAAATCTATACTTTTTATTCTGAGGGAACGAATTCCACTGTATACATTCATAAAATCGAATGCATTGTTTATTAGTTTTAAAAATAGAGGTTTTTCTTTTTTAATTTCTCGGAGTTGGGGTTCCTTATAGATCTGTAATATTTCCGCTATTAAAGGGGAAGAAAGATTTTCTTTTACTCCAGTAAAGTTACCTGAAGATAAATCATCTGTTTGCCAAGCATATTGAAGTTTCCACCATAGAGAATAATCGTCAGTCAAAATACAAGGTGATTTTGGTATTGCAACTCCTTCACGTAATTCCCTATTCAGAAGAGGATCAAACCCTTTAAGGAAAATATCGTTCCCGTGATCGCATAATTTATTTTTTTTTTCAATAACTTTTTCTATTGAAGATCCTTTGTCTAGAGCTCGAATTCTATTCGTTAATTCATTATTCAAATTATATTTTCCCCGTTTTTCGGTATCAATCCATTCCTTCTGACAAAGATCTTCGAATGACGAAGGAATATCCGAAAGATTGAAATATTCCTTGAAATTTATTTCAAAAATTGACAAACTAGGTGAAGATGTGAAAGATATTCTTTGTCTCCCATCACTCACACACGCGTCAAAAAAATATTGAGACATCTCTGTTTTTATAGGAGTCATCGCCTTGAAATAAAAAAGATCTTCCTCGACATATCGGAATGGTCGGACCCATTTTCGGTAATCGAATAAGATAGTAGGCCACTTTTTTAACCACGATAACTTTTTAGCTTCCCTTTTTTCAAAATTAGAATATATCCTGTTATCGAAGAGAGGTACAGGAGCTCTACCCAAATATAATAGACAGAGAGCTATATAAATGATACGGGAAGTTCGAGCAAAGAGAATCCTTACTAAATAAGAAAGCCTATTATCTGTATCTGAATCGGGTTTTAAAACGGAAATAAATTTGGCCAAAATTCCGGGAAAAATGGAACCACCCAACCACCAGCCATAAAGGCTACTTATTACAAATAAAAATTTATTACTATAACGGAAAGTAAAGAGTTTGGCTAATCTTGCTAATACAGGACTTGGTAAGAGAACAGGATTGAATAATGAAAGGATAATAATATCCAAAAATGTTAATATTCTTCCTTCATAGACAAATTGAATATCATCAGATTTCCGGACTATTTTTGCACTCCTAAAATGATAATTATATATTGGTCTTTTTTCTTTTTGCAATCGGTGACATAAAAGACGATGCCAATAAAATAACATGTACGGTAAAACTAGCAAAGTTACTGCATGAGGTTTCACTAACATGACGTAGAGATGTAAATAGTATACCGATAAAATGATTACCAGTTGTCCTACAATTGAAGTTCCAATAACTAATTTAGCATTAGAATCTTTCCCTAAAAGAAAGGTTCTTACGAGTAAGATCTGAGGAAGACCGATAGGTAATGTTGCAACAAATCCGTAATATAGCCCGAATAGGATCAATGGGCTTGAAACATTTATCCACGGCAATATTTCAATCCGTAATAAAAAAAGTGAAAAAGTTTTTTTTGACGTAATAGGATCACCTCCTCAGAAACGGGAGTAGAAAATGGTTATTAATAGCTGCTTTATCCTCTTCCGAGATTATTCTATTATCTCTCTTATTATCTTTCTTACAAGCATGTTTTTTTTTTAAAGTATTCGATTCGCCTTGCATTCCCCGTTCACATTTACTGTGGTTCATACGAGTAACAGAAACTCTTTTTGACAAATGTAAATAGTTTGTTTCTACCACACTTTTCTTACTCGAACGATATGGAAAGATTAGTGATATGAAAAGTAACACTAAATTGAATATATGGATTCGATGTGAAGAATTGGAACAAATGATAAATAGAAAGTCGAAGAGCTTGTGTTCTCGATTGGAAAAGATTTCAGTTAACAATCCCAAATTCCATTTTGTCCATAAATTCAATAAATATCTATTCAATAAATATTGATGATCTTTATCCCAACAAGCTTTCTCCCAATGAGGGTTCTGTTGAGGTTTCTGCATCCTCTCCAATAAGAAATAGAATCCTTTCGGTATCAATTGTTTTTGCTTATATTTAGGTTTCTTTCCGTTCATACTTCGGTCTCTATTTTCCTCCAAAAAATGAAATGCCTATGCCTATGATGCGTAATCCTTTATATAATACATAATAATGATGACATGACACAAAGAAAAATTTACATCAAATCAAAATCAATTGAGACAGATTATTAATTATTAATAAGAATATTAATGGAATAGAAAGAATCTTTATTAGTTTTTATTTCGAAACAGAATCATTCACTCCATCATCTTTTTTTCACATACCTTTTAGTCAGTCAGAAAGGGTAGGCAAACGACGGGGGGGCGAAAGGGATTGCTATCGTTACCCCTTCTCCGTATAATAGAGGTTAGGGTGTACGCGAAGTTCCGGAGAAAGCTCCGTCCAACGGTTCATGCACTGGTCATAGGTCGGTCCGAAGAAAAAGAGTCTTCGAGTGTACATAGGATTGAATTCTCCGCATTGTTCCTGGGTAGCTCAGCGGTAGAGCGGTCGGCTGTTAACCGATTGGTCGTAGGTTCAAATCCTACCCAAGGAGATCCATATTTTTATAATCTAAGGGCTTACTTTGACACTTCGTCAGGAATGAGTGAAACGTTGCTCGTCATTGCTTATATCAATGCGAAATAGCCGGGGACGAGGATAAAGATGTACCCACCACCCACTTCCCGGTAGTCCTGGAAGAGAATGGAAGCAACGCACTCTCCGGAGTGCCGATCCTTCTCTCGAAAATCATTGATGGGTCGGTCTCTGTATGCATGCCGTCAGTATCCTGACGCCGGGACAATATCTTGTTCTATAGCTCCAATTAGTTACTCTCGACTAGCCGATTGATAACTTAGGTAATGCACGAGCAGAAAGATGCAAACGAGGGGCGGGGCTACTGCCACATACCCACTTCCGCGAGCAAGCATATTAGTGGTGATGAGGAGCGTGTTATTGCTGCCGCTCAACAAGCCTGGCGGTAAGGAAGAGTTGCGGGAGGTCAAAAAGAAATTTGCGGGTTACGGGCTACTATACAAAACAGTTACCATTCTGTTTGGCGGAACACCTGCACCTTACACCTTCGTGAAGAACCAAGTTCCATAGCTCTGCGTCCGCTCCCCCAATCACAACCGCTGCCTGCTTCCCTACCTACCGGGTAGAGAACCGTTATGGGCGAGGAGGGATTCGAACCCCCGACACCGTGGTTCGTAGCCACGTGCTCTAATCCTCTGAGCTACAGGCCCTTTCCTTTCCCCAGCCATTCCGGGTTAGGCGGAAGCCCGCTCCTACTCCCAGGCAAGAGTCTCCCTTGCAGGTATTGCGTTTCGAAGTGTGGAGTAGGATAGAAAGGAGTCGGAATTCGTTTGTATGAGGTTCCGAAGAAGACGACCTTCGAATGGGAATGGGAATAGGAGGCGTTAAGCTTTTCTCTATCCTGGCGCCGAGCTATTTTCCCGCAGGGCTTCCCCTACAGTATTGTCACCGCGGTAGAGTTTCACCACCAAGTTCGGGATGGATTGGTGTGGTTCCTCTACGCCCAAGACACCAGAATATCAACCAATGAACGAAGAAGAGCGTATCGGCTAGTGATTGTGAGGCTCCAAATCTGGGGGGGACACCGCATCGAAGCTGGGGTGTCCCTCCCAGGCAGAGAACTCTCCCCTGCCCCGCCCTTCC